GATAGAGGGACTTGAACCCTCACGATTTTTAAAGTCGACGGATTTTCCTCTTACTATAAATTTCATTGTTGCCGGTATTGACATGTGGAGTGGGACTCTATCTTTATTCTCGTCCGCTTAATCAGTTCTTTTAAAGAACTATCGGACTTTGGAGTTAATGATTTGATGAATGAATATTCGACTCTTTCTTCAATGTGGAATCAATTCGCATCAATTCTTCCATTTTTCATAGAAAAAAATACAGATACAGATGTGGGTCATCTAATCATTTGATATAGTATTCAATAGATACGTTTATCCTTCATCTTTTCTGAGGTTTCGATGGAAAGATTCCTGCAGTCAACTCCATTTGTTAGAACAGCTTCCATTGAGTCTCTGCACCTATCCTTTTTTCTTTTTCGAAACCTTTGTTTTCAGAAAACAGGATTTGGCTCAGGATTGCCCATTATTATTAATTCCGGGGTTTCTCTGGATTTGAAAGTTATCACTTAGTAGGTTTCCATACCAAGGCTCAATTCAATTAAGTCCGTAGCGTCTACCGATTTCGCCATATCCCCCCCCTCTTTTCTTTTGTTTTGAAATTAGAATAGTATTATTCTATCATTACTTTTTTCTTTCATTTCTACCAGAACCCTTGAATTTATTAGATAGCGATTACTATCTCGAAAAAAGTATTTTCCTTCTTACCTTAAAGGAAACCATATTTGATCCAATCAAATCAAATTGGATTTTATCATTTCTATATGGGCAATTCAATATGCATTGATATATACCCGATATATATGTTTCTGTTCCTGCTTCTTTTCCAATTCTATTTTGGAGACTTGAACGGTCGATTTTTTTTTGTTAACTTCCCCTTTGACGAATGAAAGCTGCAGTCTGTCTGATTAGTTCTAAGTAATTAACTAATTTTATTTAATTCGAAAGAAATGAAATTCTATATCGTTAGAATATTTACTCTTTTTTTGTTATTGGAAATTCTAGATTCTATTCTTTTCAAGATTTCTAGAGACAATATAATATATCATATTATATTGCATCCCTATGCATACAAAATTTCTAGTATGTAGGCCTGCTTAGCTCAGAGGTTAGAGCATCGCATTTGTAATGCGATGGTCATCGGTTCGATTCCGATAGCCGGCTTTTTACTATTTTTCATTTTTGTATTCAAATTTTGAAAAATTGATAATCCCCCCTCAAAGAATATTGAAAAAATGTCTTCCCCTAAAATTCATGAATGACTTAAGTTTAAGTTATAGCAACTCATAACTATGTCACGAAAAGGGTCTTATATTATTCTGTTTTATATTCTTATTTCGAATTTAGATCTATTCTATTCTATTTAGATATATTCTATAATCTATTCTATTTAGATATATCCTATATAAGATAATAATATAAAAATATATAGAAAGTATCTTTCTACTTATATATATTATATATATATATATTATATATAACTTATATATTCTATATAGTATATAGTAGTATATAGAAATAGAATAAGAATAATAGATACTAATAACTAATAGAAGTAGAAGTTTGAATATTTATCCAATTTCTCTCTTATCTCATTCTTTTTTATTCTTCTTTATTTATATTTATAGTACAACTACACTACTTCAGCAAACTTCGCTTTGTTTAGTTCAGTTTTATTTTAGGTTTATTCTGTAAAATTTTCAAAAAACAAGAATGAAATGAATTCGAAAAATAAGGAGTGTCTATGTCGCGTTACCGAGGACCTCGTTTCAAAAAAATACGTCGCCTGGGGACTTTACCAGGACTAACTAATAAAGGGACTAAAGCTGGAAGCAATCTTAGAAACCAATCGCGCTCCGTAAAAAAATCTCAATATCGTATTCGGCTAGAAGAAAAACAAAAACTGCGTTTTCATTATGGTCTTACAGAACGACAATTACTTAAATACGTTCGTATCGCCGGAAAGGCCAAGGGGTCAACAGGTCAAGTTTTACTACAATTACTTGAAATGCGTTTGGATAACATCCTTTTTCGCCTGGGTATGGCTTCGACTATTCCCGGAGCCCGGCAATTAGTTAATCATAGACATATTTTAGTAAATGGGCGTATAGTAGATATATCAAGTTATCGCTGCAAACCCCAAGATATTATTATGGCAAAAGATCAACAAAAATCCAGAACTCTGATTCAAAATTATTTGCCCTCTTCCCTTCATGAGGAAGTGCCAAACCATTTGACCCTTGACCCATTCGAATATAAAGGATTAGTCAATCAAATAATAGATAGTAAATGGGTCGGTTTGAAAATAAATGAATTGCTAGTTGTAGAATATTATTCTCGTCAGGCTTAAACCTAAACTCTAAACTAAAGTAAAATAGCAAGCGTTCGGACTATTTTTACCTTTCATCACATTCACCTGAGGTTAAGTAAGAAAAATACGAGTTTGATACCGATTTTATCCGATTTATGTATCATAGTCCGAGGGGGCCATTTTCATATCCTTTCCTGTATTCTTCCTAGTTCTAGTTTACGTGTCGCGGCAATTTTGAATAAAGAATCTATATCCACGAAGGATCTAACTAGTGGAACTAGTGCAACGCAATAAGGGTCTCCATTACTATTTGTTTTTTGTTTTGTTTGATCCGGTGTTGTTCATAAGATGGGTCTATTAAGTGAAGGTACGGAAAGAGAGGGATTCGAACCCTCGGTAAACAAAAGCCTACATAGCAGTTCCAGTGCTACGCCTTGAACCACTCGGCCATCTCTCCTAACATAATGATTATGAATCAAAAACCGAATGAATAGTGAGTTCTTCATATTCCATTCTCTATTTTTGGATAGGTACGACTTTTTTTAAATATTAAATATTACAAATAATAATAGAAAATTTTTCATCAAAGTAAAGAAAGATCCTTCTTTGTAGGTTCCAAGATAAAGAATTCTTTCTTTTCTTAGGAAATCTTTTTAAAATGAAGGGGGGATTCATGTTTGCAAAAATGACTCCCCTCTATTTCGACTTTTTTGAATCCATTAAATCGATGAATTCCGAGGTGCTTTTTCTATTTTAATCATGGAATGATTATTTAATATTTAATCTTTTTCTTCTTTATATCATTAATATATCATAATTCAATCAAATTTTCTCGAGTTACTCGAATCTGTAACTTTAATGAAATTGGAATAGTTCCCCTCCTTGGTATACTACTACATTAGGATGAAATCGAATCGGATTCAAATATTTCTTATCGATTCCTGTCAAAAAAGAACAATTAGAATAGAAGGCCCATAATCTTTTTTCAAATAAATCCGTTTTTATGTTATTTTGTACTGTACAATTCTTTTCTTTGTGGGATCATTTTCCCACGAGAGGAAATGAGAAGAATTATAGAATGGATTGCTAGCTATGCCTAGATCGCGGATAAATGGAAATTTTATTGATAAGACCTTTTCAATTGTAGCCAATATCTTATTGCAAATAATTCCGACAACCTCAGGAGAAAAGGAGGCATTTACCTATTACAGAGATGGTGTGATTTGATTCTTTTTTTATTTCATTTCTCTTGGTCTTACGAGAAAGACACGTGATTCGGAAAAATTCTTGAAATAAATCTACGCTTGTTGAAGGTGAAGTTTGTAAATAGAACAATTCCTTCTGTCATGTATCCTCGATTAATGCAACCTCAGATGCTATGTTTCAATTTTTGATTCTAGTATTGATATTGAGCGAAAGGTTACACCTATTACACCTAGAAGTTCTGTATTATGGGACAACCCCACTCCACTAGTACAAATCCACTAGTATAAATGGACAGCATAAGGGAAGAAGCACTACACCTAGGAATCAACAACACGAAAACCTTGTTCAAAATTACCCCTTGCCTTATTGGGCTCGGAACTAAAAGAATGGTTGGGACAACAAGCATCCATCTCGTTTGTACTTTGGATACCAATAGAACCATCGAGGACTGTTGAAGTGACTAATTCCTGGAAATTAGGAGGCGTTGAAAACAAAGAAATTGTTGGAGTTCTCATTTCTATCTAGTCCCGACTTGATGTTAAGAAAAGATCTTTGGCAGGAAGGTCGGCTAGAGATTTCTTGTAAAAACACTAGCCCTGCTCAGTCCATAAGGAGAATATTTTCATCTTTTTTGATTATTCGCCTTATGCACATAAAGAGGAGCCGTATGAGGTGAAAATCTCATGTACGGTTCTGTAACGGAGATTCTTTTAATTGAATGTCGACCGTAACGGATGTCCGCTCAATCCGAAGGAAATTATGCGGAAGCTTTACAGAATTATTATGAAGCTATGCGACTAGAAATTGATCCCTATGACCGAAGTTATATACTCTATAATATAGGTCTTATCCATACAAGTAATGGAGAACATACGAAAGCTTTGGAATACTATTTCCGAGCACTAGAACGAAATCCATTCTTACCACAAGCATTTAATAATATGGCCGTGATCTGTCATTACGTGCGACTATCTTCACTATAGAAGTAAAAAGGGGGCTTTCTACATATGTATCGTTTAAAACAACGATTTTTATCAGCTGTAGAAAAGAAAGAAACTTCATAGAAGTTGAAATCGAAAGAAATAGATATACCTAGCTACTTTTTTCTATGGATAAAAACAGGATCTAATTGGTAGAGGAAGCACCGTAAAGATCAATTGGCGAGGTTTGGGGCCATAATAACTGCGTACTTATGTCATGATGCATGATGATAGATATACTTAATCTCATGATGTGAGATAAAGGAATCCACTTATGTAATAGAGTAGATCCACTAAAGTCTTGAGCAGCGGTGTAGGATCAGATCCCAAAGATAGTAAGTCTTTTCTTTCTTAGGAAGGAAAGTCTTTTTCAAAGATTCTATAGAAATTTCTATACGAAACCGAGATAGTTACTTTTCAGAAAATTCTAACGACAGGGGACATTTCTTCTTCTGAAAGTGGGAAAAAAGATAAAACGAAATAAAACGGATTATTAATCCAAATTGAATCAAAATTTTAGTTTA